TAAATAAAAGAAGACCTTCTAAGTTTGAAAATGAAAAATGATATAGATTTTAAATCATTCAAATCAATATTTCTTTCTCATTTGTACGTGTATGATATATCCCACAAGACTTGTATATAATAAGAAAAGAAATTAGTTTGTAAAAGCGTAGGATGAATGAAAAAAGATAATGAATTCTTGAATAACTAAAAAAAGGTAAGGTGTCAAACAGACTTTTTAGGGAGTAGAGTTGGGGATAGAGGGACTTGAACCCTCACGATTTAAAAAGTCAACGGATTTTCATCTTACTATAAATTGCATTGTTGTCAGTATTGACATGTAGAATGGGACTCTATCTTTATTCTCGTCCGATTAATAAGTTCCACCAAGGATCTATCAGACTATGAAGTGAATCATTTGATCAATGAATATTTTATTTTTTCTTAAACTTCGAATTGATTCACAACATTTCTATTTTTTTTATAAAAAAATAGAAATCGAGATTCAGGTCGTCATTTTTGAGATCGTTTTGTGTTACCTATATGTTAGACAATATAGGCTTTTCTCCTTCATCCTTTTTGATTTGAAGTTTCGATCGAAGGATTCCTTTATCAACACAAGGCAGTGAACTTCATTTATTAGAACAGCTTCCATTGAGTCTCTGCACCTATCCCTTTTTTCTCGCTTTCTAAACTCCGGTTTGTTCGCGTAAACAAGGATTTGGCTCAGGATTGCCCATTGTTAATTCCAGGGTTTCTCTGAATTTGAAAGTTATCACTTAGTAGGTTTCCATACCAAGGCTCAATCCAATTAAGTCCGTAGCGTCTACCAATTCCGCCATATCCCCTTTTTTATTAGGATCTCATTATGATGTCTTTCCACTTTTTCTTATGCCGAAACCTTGGAATTCATTACATATAGATACTTATTTCTTTGGTATCTTCTTTCATTTTTGTGAGCCCCACCCATGTTGATTTAGTCTAATCAACAAAGATTCTATCATTTTTTTATTTGCAATTCAATATGGTTATATATTACATAACATATATATGTTCTTCTTTTTCTCATATTTGTCTTAAATTTGAATAAATAGTCGAACGGCCGATTCTTTTTTTTTTACTTTCATGAAAAGAAATTTATAATTATTATTAAAACTTAGAATTCTACAATGTGCAATGGAAAAAGATTTTAAGTCTACTTCGTAGATTTGAAATTCGAATAATTATAAAAAATTCTATTCGAATATTAATTCTAATAATTCTATAGTATTAGAAATAAAAAGAAAAAAAAAAGTATAAAATAATAATAATAGCATGAGGTTAGAACAAAAAAAACAAGAATTTCAAATCAGATATCATTTAACTTCAAAAAAAAGATTTCTGATCTAATTAAGATTTTCTTATTTAGAAACTAATAAAATGAAAATTAGAAAGTCGATATACTGCTATATTCTATTAATTAAGGTTATGTTTTATTTATTTAATGATAGTCACTATTTATTTGAGCCCGCTTAGCTCAGAGGTTAGAGCATCGCATTTGTAATGCGATGGTCATCGGTTCGATTCCGATAGCCGGCTTTTCCATATTTTTTCGTTTTTTTTACATGATTTTTAATGTACTTTCAAAATCAAAGAAGATTGAAAAGACTTCTTTCACCTTTTTCCAAGAGTTACCACTCCATTTATATTATGTCATATAAACTTCCATATAGGAAGATATATTGGGTAAAAGAGTTAGATCTTTGAAAAATAAATAAAGAAAATAAAGAAAAATTTTTGTGATTTATTTGATTTATATATATTGTATATACAATAAAAAAAATCTTTATATTGAGAGAATATATCTTCTTACTCTTTGTATTCCAATAGTTTATTGGAGTGGATTTCACGTCATTTATCATTATCATTTAGTTCAGTTTTAATTTTGTTTAGTTTTGTACAATTTCAATAAAAAAGGAGTCTTTATGTCACGTTACCGAGGGCCTCGTTTTAAAAAAATACGCCGTCTGGGGGCTTTACCGGGACTAACTAGTAAAAGGCCTAAGGCAGGAAGCGATCTTAGAAACCAATCACGCTCCGGAAAAAAATCTCAATATCGTATTCGTTTAGAAGAAAAACAAAAATTGCGTTTTCATTATGGTCTTACAGAACGCCAATTACTTAAATATGTTCGTATCGCCGGAAAAGCCAAGGGGTCAACAGGTCAAGTTTTACTACAATTACTTGAAATGCGTTTGGATAACATCCTTTTTCGATTGGGTATGGCTTTGACTATTCCTCAAGCGCGCCAATTAGTTAACCATGGACATATTTTAGTTAATGGTCGTATAGTTGATATACCAAGTTATCGCTGCAAACCCCGAGATATTATTACAGTGAAGGATGAACAAAACTCTAGAACTTTGGTTCAAAATCTTCTTGATTCATCTGCCCCTGAGGAATTGCCAAACCATCTGACTCTTCACACATTCCAATATGAAGGGTTAGTCAATCAAATAATAGATAGGAAATGCGTCGGTTTGAAAATAAATGAATTGCTTGTCGTAGAATATTACTCTCGACAGACTTAATAAACCTAACTTAAGTAAAAAAAATAACTAAAAACAAGAGTTCGGACAACTCCCCTTTGCCCTCGTTTTTTATTAAAAATAAAAAGGCACAAGGTAAGGGATTTTGTCGGGGAATCTTTTTCCTATTCATGTATCATAGATTGGTAGGGAGATTTGGGTCCCTTGTTTGCTCTTCCCAGCATTTTCCATATAAAAAAAATTAGGAATAGAGAATCTATTTCAAAATGAAAACAAGGTAGATTTTATATCTATTCTTTTTTATTTGATTTGATACATTGTGGTCAATCACGTACGATTGGTGAATTAGTTGAAAGTACGGAAAGAGAGGGATTCGAACCCTCGGTAAACAAAAGCCTACATAACAGTTCCAATGTTACGCCTTCAACCACTCGGCCATCTCTCCGACATCAGGATTATGACTGAGTACCTGGGTGAATAGCGAGTTATTCGTCGTTTTTTAGATTATGGTTAATAGATACTTTTTTTTTTTTACCGGAAAAATTGGAATTGGAAGTAGATAGAAGGTTTTTTTTTTTATGAGTCCGCTTTTATGTTAGTTCGTACTATACAATTCCTTTGTTTGTGAGAAAATTTTCTTACAAAAGAAAAGGTAAAGGAAATAAAAAGAGTTATATAATGGATTACTACCTATGCCAAGATCGCGTATAAATGGAAATTTTATTGATAAAACCTTTACAATTGTAGCCGATATCTTATTACGAGTCATTCCGACAACTTCCGGAGAAAAAGAGGCATTTACTTATTACAGAGATGGTGCGATTTGATTATCATTATTTTTGTTATTTCTCGCCGATTTGGAATAGAAAGAAAAACAAGTATTGAAAAAAAATCTACGCTTTTGAAGGTGAAGTTTAGAATATAAAAAAAGCAATCCCTTCTGTCATGTATCCACGATTAATGCAGCCTTAGATGCTTCAATTGTGAATTCTAGTATTGAGCAAAAGGTTTTTACCTATGGTTCCCCGTATTAGAGATCAATCCTACTACACTAATACAATATACGAATAGGAGGCATAGGGGAAGAAGCACTACGCCGAGAAATCAACAACACAAAAACTTTCTTCAAAACGATTCCCTTTCTTTCTTCTTCTTCTTTGGGATTGGGACTAATTAAAATGGTTGGAACAATAAACATCCATCTCGTTCGTACTTTGGATACCCGTATAACCATTGAAGACTGTTGAAGTGACTAATTCCTGGAAATTTAGGGGCGTTGAGAACAAAGAAATTTTTAGAGTTTACTTTTTGATTTTTATCTAGCATGAACCCACTTGGTAGTAAGAAAAGATCTTTTGCAAGAAGGTTGGCTAGGGATTTCTTGTAAAAACATTAGCCCCGCTTAGTTCATAATGACATCACTTTTTTTCATATATTATTTTCATTATGCACTTAAAAGGAGGAGCCGTATGAGATGAAAATCTCACATACGGTTCTGAAACGGAGAATTCGTTAAAGCGAATGACGACCGTAACGGATGTCGGCTCAATCTGAAGGAAATTATGCGGAAGCATTACAGAATTATTATGAAGCTATGCGACTAGAAATTGACCCCTATGATCGAAGTTATATACTCTATAATATAGGCCTTATCCACACAAGTAATGGGGAACATACCAAAGCTTTAGAATATTATTTTCGGGCATTAGAACGAAACCCCTTTTTACCACAAGCTTTTAATAATATGGCTGTGATCTGTCATTACGTGCGACTATCTCCACTATAGAAATAAAAGAACGAACAACTAGTCAATGAAATACTAGAAACACAAAAAAAGGGCTTTCTACATAAGCATCGTCCAAAACGATTTTTTATCAGCTGTAGCAAATAAATAAACTTCATAGGTCGAAATATGAAGTGAAGACTAGATATGCCTAAATACTTTCTTTCTATGGATAAAAAAAGATTTAATTGATAGAGGAAGCACCGTAAAGATCAATTGGAAAGGTTTTGGACCGATACAACAAAAGCTGTTTATTTATATCATAATATGAGATAAATCTTAGGAATCCACTTATGTAATAGAGTAGATCCCCTAAGGTATTGAGCAGCGGTGTAGCATCAGATCCTAAAGACAGTAAGTCTTTTTATTTTTTATGAAGTATGAAAAAAAGTCTTTTTCAAAGATTCTATATAAATTTTTATCTGAAAGCGGGATAGTTACCTTTCAGAAAATTCTAATATCTAATAACAGTGGACATGACTTTTTTTTTCTGAAGGTAGGAGAAAAGATAAAACTTATTATATTAATTAATATATTAATTAAATCAAAATGAAAGTTTGAAACTCATGTAATTACTCTTTTTTGTTTAATCCAAGAAAAACCAAATATCTATAAGAAATCTCATTCAATTAGACATTCAATTAGATAGAAAGTTAAAGTGGGTTAAAGTTAAAAAACTGGTACACCAAAACAAAAGAGTTGGTTGTCGAG